ATGGAGAAATAGAACAGGAAAAAGAATGGGAACAAAAAGCAGTGGAGATACTTGAAACAAGAACTCGATTATGTATACAAGATGATAAGACTAAACAAGAATACTACTTACCCCAAATGTATGATCCTTTGTTAAACGGGCCATACCGTGGAAAAATCAAAAAAGAGCTTCCACCTTCCATCATAAAAAAGAAAAATTCGAGAGATACAGTTGAGCAAAATCGGTTACATGATCTTCTTCTCCCGAATTTCAATAACAAAGTCCTGAATTCCAATTATGAAAATTTTGACCAAAATACAAATACTTTAGAAATTGGTGATATTTTAGAAATTGATGCGTTTTCTTCTATTGTAATAGACAAAATAAGTAAAAAAGTACCTCGATGGTCATACAAATTAATCAGTGAATTGGAACAACTATCATTTCACTACAGTCCGCCAGAAGAGCATGAAATTCGTTCAAGAAGGGCACTAGGTGAATATGTTCTTTTTGATCCTGAAAAGATTTATACTACTACTAAAGCTACAGATAAAGAAACCAAAACTAATGATAGCAAAGAGACTCAGGCTGTTGATAAAGAAACCAAGACTAATGCTATCAAAGAGACTGATAATGTTGATAAAGAAACCAAGACTAATGCTAACAAAGAGACTGAGACTGTTGATAAAGAAACCAAGACTAATGCTATCAAAGAGACTGATACTATTGATAAAGAAACCAATAGCAAAGAGACTGATACTGTTGATAAAGAAACCAATAGCAAAGAGACTGATACTGTTGATAAAGAAACCAATAGCAAAGAGACTGATACTGTTGATAAAGAAACGAAACCTAATGCTAGCAAAGAGACTGATGCTGTTGATAAAGAAACCAAGACTAATGCTAGCAAAGAGACTGAGACTGTTGATAAAGAAACGAAACCTAATGCTAGCAAAGAGACTGATGCTGTTGATAAAGAAACCAATAGCAAAGAGACTGATACTATTGATAAAGAAACCAAGACTCAAACCCCAGAAGAAGCAGCTAAAGAAGATGAAGAGAGGGGGCTTGTTTTGATGCGTTATGCAAACCAACCCGATTTTAAGCACGGCTTAATCAAAGGCGCTATGCGAACTCAAAGGCGTAAAATAGTTATTGAGAAACTATTTCAAGCAAATGCACATTCCCCCCTTTTTTTTGACAGGATTAAAAAAAAAAACATTTTTTCTTTTGCTATCCCCCGCCTGGTTCAACTGAACCGAATTTTTAGAAATTGGTCGCCGGGAAAAGGGTTCAGGATTTTAGAGTCTACAGACGAACAAACAAAAAGAGAAGAAAAACCAAAAATACAATCTAAAAATAAAAGCGAACGAGTAAAGGAAAAAAGGCGATTAGAGATAGCGGAAGTCTGGGATACGTTAGAACTTACCCAAATGATAAGGGGTTGCATTTTAATAGCCCAATCAAGTCTTAGAAAAAATATTATATTACCTTCATTGATAATCGGTAAAAATCTTGGACGTATGCTATTATTGCAAATTCCTGAATGGTCTGAAGATTTCGAGGAATGGCAAAAAGAAAAGCATATTAAGTGCACTTATACTGGTAATCCGGTACCCGAAACAGAATTTCCGGAAAATTGGTTGACACAAGGTATTCAGATCAAGATTTTATATCCTTTCCATCTGAAACCTTGGCACCCATCTGAACCGCTAACTTTTCAGAATGACTTTTGTTTTTTAACAATTTATGGAAGGGAAACAGAACTGCCTTTTGGCTCTCCCCGAAAAAAAGCTTCCTTTTTTGAGCCCATTTTGAAGGAACTCGAAAAAAAAATTGGAAAATATGAAAAGGTTACAGCTAAAAGCGTTTTAAAAAAAATAAAAAGAAAATTATTTCAAAAAGTTTCAAAAGAAGCAAGAACAACAAACCAAAATATTCCGTTTATTAAAAAAATAGAAAAAGAACTCTCCAAGGGTAAACAAATTTTATTATTTAGATCGAGAGAAATTGGTGGAATGGAAAAAGAAAAAGATTCTAGAATAAGCAACCAGATAATTAATGAGTCTTTTAGTCAAATTCAAAAAATTCAAATTCCAGATTGGACAAATTCTTCACTGATAGAAACTAAAATGCAAGATATGACTGATAGAACAAGTACAATCAAAAATAAAATAGAAAGAATTAGCGAAGAGAAAAAAAAAGTAACTCTAGGACTAGATATTAGTACTTACAAAAAAAGTTGTAGATTAGAGTTGTCAAAAAAGATTTGGCAAATAGTAAAAATAAAAAACATAATATGTAAATTTAATTATTTTCGAAAATTTTTAATTCAAAGAATATATAACGATATTTGTTTATCTACTATTCATATTTGCCAAATGAATACACAACTATTTGTTGAATCTACAAAAAATTTGATTGATAAATCTATTTCCAAGAATGAAACAAATAAAAAAATAATGAATAAAAAAACTAAAAATACAATTCACTTTATTTCAAATATAAAAACTTATAATAGTTGTAAGAAAAATTCAGAAATTTCTTGTGATTTATCCAACTTGTCACAAGCATATGTATTTTACAAAATATCGCAAACCGGGGTTGTTAACTTGTCTAAATTAAGATCCGTTCTTCAACATCATGGAACATCTTTCTTCCTTAAAACTCAAATGAAGGACTCCTTTCAAACACAAGGAATATTTCAGTCTGAAGTAATACATAAGAAACTTCAGCGGTCTATAACGAGTCAATGGAAAAATTGGTTAAGAGGGAATTATCAATACGATTTATCTCAGATTATCTGGTCTAGCTTAATGTCACAAAAACAAAAATGGCGAAATAGGGTTAATCGATATTGTAGGGCTCAAAAACAATATTTAAAAAAATGGAATTCATGTGGAAAATACCAATTAAGTCATTACAAGAAAAAAAATGGTCCTAACTCATTATCGAATCAAAAAGATAATTTTCAAAAATGCTATAGATATGATCTTTTATCATATAAATCCATTAATAATGAAAATAAAGGTGACTCGGTTTTTTATAGATCAATTCCTCAAGTAACTAAAAGGCAAGTGGTTTCTGATAATTACAACATGTCGCAAAACTCCTTGTTTGCGATAACAGGAAATATCCCTATCAATATTTTTATAGGAAGAATAGAAAGGGTATATATTCCATATATAGAAAAAAATATTAATAGAAAATATTTTAATTGGGAAAATATCTATTTTGATCTTAGAAAACAAGTGGCTATTGAATCCTGGGTCGGGGTCAATCCCAGCAGTAATCAAAAGACTCGAATTGGGACTAATAATTTTCAATTAATTGATCCAATTGATAAACAAGAAGAGGTCAATCCCAGCAGTAATCAAAAGACTCCAATTGAGACTAATAAGGATGAATTCTTTTTTTATAAAGAAGAAGAGATCAATCCCGAAGAAGAGATCAATCCCAGCAGTAATCAAAAGACTCCAATTGGGACTAATAACGATCAATTAATTGATCCAATTGATAAACAAGAAAAAGACCCTTTTTATATTCCGATTAATCAAAATCCAGAAATAAATCAATCTAATTCTCCAAATTCTTTTTTTGATTGGATGGGAATGAATGAACAAATACTAAATCGTCCCATCTCGAATCTGGAACTTTGGTTCTTCCCAGAATTTGTGCGGCTTTTTAATGTATATAAAACGAAACCGTGGATTATACCCAGCAAATTACTTCTTTTAAATTCGAATCTAAGTGAAACCGATAATAAAAAGAAAAACATCGCTGAAAACCAAAATCTTGAAGAAGATTCTACGAAATCAGACATGAAAAAAGGTACAAAGAAAGGTAAAACCAATAGTAAAAAGAAAAGTGAAACCGATAGTGAAAAGAAAAGTGAAACCAATAGTGAAAAGAAAAGTGAAACCGATAGTAAAAAGAAAAGTGAAACCGATAGTGAAAAGAAAAGTGAAACCGATAGTGAAAAGAAAAGTGAAACCGATAGTGAAAAGAAAAGTGAAACCGATAGTGAAAAGAAAAGTGAAACCGATAGTGAAAAGAAAAGTGAAATCGATAGTGAAAAGAAAAGTCTAAGTAGAAGAGAGGTAAAAGAGTTATTCATGAAAAAGTATTTCCTTTTTCAATTCAGATGGGATCAAAAAAATATCGGTCAAAACATTCGCAAAAATACCCGGATATTAGCTCTCCCGAAAAGCTCGATAAATCTAGAAACCATGACTCTATCATGCATTCAAAGGAGAAAATTGAATTTGAGTGGAATGTGGAAGTGGAAGAGGAATTTGAGTATTCTAACAATTTGCAAAAACATGAGAATAGTTATGGACCGCCTTGGACTGTCTGTAAAAAACAATGGGCAATTTCTTATGTATCAAACCATAGGTATTTCGTTGGTTCATAAGAGTAAAAACAAAACTAATCAACAATACCGAAAACAAAGAATTATTCGAGCTAGAGAGAACAATCATTTTGATGCGCTTGTTCTTGAAAATATTTTATCGTCTAGACGTCGTAGAGAATTGAGAATTCTAATTTGTTTCAATTCAAACAATTGGAGTGATGTGGATACCAATTCCGTATTTTTCAACGAAAACGGGGTAAAAAACTGTAGTCACTTTTGGGAAGAAAGGAACCTTCGTGATAAGGAGAAAAATGAATTCATTCAATTCAAGTTTTTTCTTTGGCCGAATTATCGATTGGAAGATTTAGCTTGTATGAATCGTTATTGGTTTGATACTAATAACGGCAGTCGTTTCAGTATCTTAAGGATCCATATGTATCTACCATTGAAAATTCGTTGATAGTACTACTATATACCCTGTAGCAGGGTATATGACAGAAAACAAATGCACACATGCCTTATCTTATACCTCATTCGAATCTCACTGAATAGAGGATACAGCGTATCCATTAGACCTATAATGAAATGAAAATCTTTGGATTCATTGATAATTTATAGGTCTAATGGATTTTTTGTGAATACAAAAATCTACGAGATTCTTATCTTAATTCAAAATAGGATTTTGAATTGATTGGAATGGATAAACTGAGGAGTTCAGAAAGCAATTTATTCTATATCAATCATTCAAATTATTGGCATTCTTTTTATTGATCAATAAAATTCGTTAAAATCTATATCAGGGAAGGGGATCAATTCTTTTTTTATGGTAAAAAACTTATTCATTTCGGTTATTTCTCAAGAAGAAACCAAAGAAAACAGAGGGTCCGTTGAATTTCAAATATTCAATTTCACCAATAAGATACAGAGACTTACTTCCCATTTAAAATTGCACAAAAAAGACTATTTATCTCAGAAAGGTTTGCGTAAAATTTTGGGAAAACGTCAACGGCTGCTAGCTTATTTGTCAAAAAAAAATAAAGTACGTTATAAAGAATTAATTGAGAAATTGGATATTCGAGAGACAAAAACTCATTAATTTTGAGTCATTTGTTTTTAACTTATTTGTTTCGTTTCAATTTTAATGAACCTCTTTTCACATTCAGCAATTCATGGAAGAATTACATGGAAGAACGAATCGGTAAAAAATTTATGACTGCACCAGCTACAAGAAAAGACCTCATGATAGTCAATATGGGTCCTCACCACCCATCAATGCATGGTGTTCTTCGACTTATTCTTACTCTCGATGGTGAAGATGTTATTGACTGCGAACCAATATTGGGTTATTTACACAGAGGGATGGAGAAAATTGCGGAAAACCGAACAATTATACAATATTTGCCCTATGTCACACGTTGGGATTATTTAGCTACTATGTTTACAGAAGCAATAACCGTAAATGGACCTGAACGATTGAGCAATATTCAAGTACCTAAAAGAGCTAGCTATATCAGAGTCATTATGTTGGAGTTAAGTCGTATAGCTTCCCATTTGTTATGGCTCGGTCCATTTATGGCGGATATTGGGGCGCAGACTCCTTTCTTCTATATTTTTCGAGAAAGAGAGTTGATATATGACCTATTCGAAGCTGCCACCGGTATGCGAATGATGCATAATTTTTTCCGTATCGGGGGAGTAGCTGCTGATCTACCCTATGGCTGGATAGATAAATGTTTGGATTTTTGCAATTATTTTTTAACAGGGGTTGCTGAATATCAAAAACTTATTACACAGAATCCCATTTTTTTAGAACGAGTTGAAGGCATAGGCACTATTAGGGCAGAAGAAGCACTCAATTGGGGTTTATCCGGACCAATGCTACGAGCTTCGGGAATAGAATGGGATCTTCGTAAAATCGATAAGTATGAGTGTTACGACGAATTTGCTTGGGAGGTTCAATGGCAAAAAGAGGGGGATTCTTTAGCTCGTTATTTAGTAAGAATCGGCGAAATGGAAGAATCCATAAAAATGATTCAACAGGCCCTGGAAGGAATTCCGGGGGGGCCTTATGAGAATTTAGAAATGCGACGTTTTGATAGAGTAAAACATCCCCAATGGAATGATTTTGAATATCGATTCATTGCTAAAAAAACCTCTCCGATTTTTGAATTATCGAAGCAAGAACTTTATGTGAGAGTCGAAGCTCCAAAGGGAGAATTGGGAATTTTTCTGATAGGAGATCAGAGCGTTTTTCCTTGGAGATGGAAAATTCGCCCACCAGGTTTTATCAATTTGCAAATTCTTCCTCAGGTGGTTAAAAGAATGAAATTGGCTGATATTATGACGATACTAGGTAGCATAGATATCATTATGGGGGAAGTTGATCGTTGAAATGATAATTGATACAACACAAATCCAGGCTATCCATTCCTTTTCCAGATTGGAATCCGGACAAGTCAAAGAAGTCTATGGGATCATATGGATACTTGCCCCTATTTTTACTATTGTATTAGGAATCACAATGGGTTTACTAGTAATTGTTTGGTTAGAAAGGGAAATATCCGCAGGAATACAACAACGTATTGGCCCCGAATATGCGGGTCCTTTAGGAATTCTTCAAGCTTTAGCAGATGGTATCAAACTCCTTTTGAAAGAAAGCCTTCTTCCATCTCGAGGGGATACTCGCTTATTCCGTATCGGACCTTCCATAGCAGTCATATCCGTTTTTCTAAGTTATTTAGTAATTCCCTTTGGTTATAAGCTTGTTTTAGCCGATCTTAGTATTGGGGTTTTTTTCTGGATCGCCGCTTCAAGTATTGCTCCCGTTGGACTTCTTATGTCCGGATATGGATCAAATAATAAATATTCCTTTTTAGGTGGTCTACGGGCAGCTGCTCAATCAATTAGTTATGAAATACCCTTAGCTTTATGTGTATTATCAATTTCTCTGCGTGTGATTCGATCAGGTATAAAAAAGCTCTATGCGTTTTGGTAGTTCAAAAAAATTATGATAACTATAAATATGCTAACTAGAAATCAATTTTTTTATTTTTTTCTATGGATGCTATATATTTATAGCGGTATTTTTATTTTCATATTTTTAGTCAATGTTTTTGTTTTATAAGAATAATCCTTATAAGTTTCTAACTTTTAAGATCTTTAGGGTGATTTATTCTTTTTTTTTATATACATATTTTTTTGTGTTCGTAGTTCTTCTAGAGTATTGGGTACTTGGGGATGATGAAGGAAACTAGATAGTTATATGAGTGAAAAAAAAGCGGCTTCGAATTTGGCAGTACAAGGATTAAGTCTTCTTTCCTATGTACAAGAATAAAGTTCAAAATGCAAACATAAAAAAAACTTTTTTCTGTTTGCATTTTACCCCCAAGCTTGGTGGATTCGTCATCATAGCCGGAAGCGGGTTTCAAAGATCAACTGTATGGAGTTTTTACTATCTATATATCCTAGATGTATTTCCATAACGGGAGATTTCAAAAACGAGTGGATGGGTAGGAAGACCAAGATACACAAAGGATTTGTAATAAAGATTATGTAAGTTATCCAACAGGATATTTCTCTACATATAAGGAATTCAAATGGGGACTTGAAGTTAGTAGAAATGATCAAGAAGTACTCCCCACGATCCTGATCCAGAGTATCCTCCTATTCACCGATTAAGAAAATAACTATAAAGAACGAAGTAATCTTTTACTTTGGTCCAAGTCCCCTTTTTTCTGAGAAAGGAGAATAGGAGCGAAATAAAAAGAAAAAGGTGAGATTTATTTGATTCGGCATAGGAAATAAAATAAATCAAGAGACAAAATCTTTATCACGATTCATGAATAAATGCCTAATTCTTTTTCGTAATTGAAGAAATTGAGAGGTTGAAATGTCTATGTGATATTGCTACAAACAAAACACATTTTTTGTTTTATTGAAAGATGAAGTTATTAATAAACAAAGACCTATGAAAATTCTTAAAAGATTGAGATCAATTCCGAAGCACTTAATTTATATAGCAGACAGAATTCAATTGGTATAATTCGGGACCTTAGAATATTTTTTGACTCTATCTATCCGACAACCATATCAATAATATGGAAGAGTCCTTAGATTTATTTTTGACTTCTGAGGAGCCGTATGAGGTGAAAATCTCATGTACGGTTCTGGAATAGCGATGATAACAGTAATGTTATGATCGACTATGATTATCTAACAGTTCAAGTACAGTTGATATAGTTGAAGCGCAGTCAAAATATGGTTTTTGGGGGTGGCATTTGTGGCGTCAACCGATAGGGTTTATCATTTTTATAATTTCTTCTTTAGCCGAATGCGAGCGATTACCTTTTGATTTACCAGAAGCGGAAGAAGAATTAGTAGCGGGGTATCAAACCGAATATTCAGGCATCAAATTTGGTTTATTTTACGTTGCTTCATATCTGAATCTACTAATTTCTTCATTATTTGTAACAGTTCTTTACTTAGGGGGTTGGAATCTTTCTATTCCATACATATTTGTCCCCGAGCTTTTTGATATTTTTGACATAACTAAAAGGGGTAAAGTCTTTGGAACAATAGTAAGTATCGTTATTACATTAGCTAAAACCTTTTCGTTCTTGTTCATTGCTATTGCAACAAGATGGACTTTACCAAGGCTCAGAATGGACCAACTATTAAATCTTGGGTGGAAATTTCTTTTACCTATTTCTCTAGGTAATCTATTATTAACAACTTCGTCTCAACTTCTTTCACTGTAAAAGACTACAATATTCAAGATTGACGGCTTGCCTCAAACAAGAGAAAGAAACAAACATAAATTTTTTATAGATATTCACGATATGTTCCCTATGGTAACTGAACTCAGGAATTATGGTCAACAAACAATACGAGTTGCCAGGTATATCGGTCAAGGTTTCATGATTACCCTGTCCCATGCAAATCGTTTACCTGTAACTATTCAATATCCCTATGAGAAATTGATCACACCGGAACGCTTTCGGGGCCGAATCCATTTTGAATTTGATAAATGCATTGCTTGTGAAGTTTGTGTTCGTGTATGTCCTATAGATTTACCTGTTGTTGATTGGCAATTGGAAACAGATATTCGCAAGAAACGATTGCTTAATTACAGTATTGATTTTGGACTTTGTATATTTTGTGGTAATTGTGTTGAATATTGTCCAACAAATTGTTTATCGATGACTGAAGAATATGAACTTTCTACTTATGATCGGCATGAATTGAATTTTAATCAAATTGCTTTAGGTCGGTTACCAATGTCAGTAATTGAGGATTATACAATTCGAAAAATTTCGAATTTACCTCAAATCAAAAATGAAGAAACTTTTGATTAAAAAAAATTACCAATTACTAAGCTCAGTTTGGGTCTAAAAAAATGATATTCTTTTGCTTGGTCAATTCAACCTATTGATTGGTTAGTGAGACTCGTAACTTCGTTTGGCTAGAAAATGGATTTATATGTTTAGATTATTGTTCTAGTAACTAGTCAAAATAATGATTTCAAAAAGAATAAATGAGATAAGAATAGACAGGTTTTTTCTTTGGATGAATAAAGAATGAGATATGAATAACTTCTTTTTCCTGGTCAGGTCAATAAAATCATGAAATTCTTTGATTTATATTTTTTTTAGAATTGATAAAAAATGGATTTACCTGGACCAATACATGATTTTCTTTTAGTTTTTCTAGGATCAGGTCTTATATTAGGAGGTATAGGAGTCGTATTATTCCCCAATCCAATTTATTCGGCCTTTTCGCTGGGATTGGTTCTTGTTTGTATATCGTTATTCTATATTTTATCTAACTCCTATTTTGTAGCTGCTGCACAGCTACTCATTTATGTAGGAGCTATAAATGTTTTAATCATTTTTGCTGTGATGTTCTTGAATGGTTCAGAATATTCCAATGATTTTCCTCTTTGGACCCTTGGAGATGGTATTACTTCACAAGTTTGTATAAGTCTTTTTATTTCACTAATTTCGACTATTCTAGATACGTCATGGTACGGTATTATTTGGACTACACGATCAAACCAGATTATCGAGCAAGATTTGATAAGCAATAGTCAACAAATTGGAATTCATTTATCAACAGATTTTTTTCTTCCATTTGAACTCATTTCAATAATTCTTTTAGTTGCTCTAATAGGTGCAATTGTTATAGCTCGTCAATAAAAAATTGATATTCAAATTTGAAAAGAATTCAAATAAAACTTTTACCCCATTCATTTTCCCTCAATTCTTTTTTTCTGTATACTGTATAAATCTAAAATTGAAAGCCTTTAGCGTGAAGTCAACCTATTACCACTAGATTTTGTTGTTACATATTTGTTATACACTAGTCAATCGAATCGGTTGAATTGTTTTTTCTTATTGAAACAAGTCAAGATTGATAAGGAGTTTTTTAATGATGCTCGAGCATGCCCTTGTGTTGAGTGCCTTTTTATTTTCTATCGGTATCTATGGATTGATCACAAGTCGAAATATGGTTAGAGCCCTTATGTGTCTTGAACTTATACTTAATGCAGTTAATATGAATTTGGTAACATTTTCGTATTTTTTTGATAATCGTCAATTAAAAGGAGACATTTTCTCAATTTTTACTATAGCTATTGCAGCTGCTGAAGCAGCTATTGGGCTGGCTATTGTTTCCTCAATTTATCGTAACAGAAAATCAACTCGTATTGACCAATCAAATTTGTTGAATAATTAGTATGAATCCTATAAATTCTAATATTGAGTGTTGATAAATTGATTCTAATTCGCATGTAGGTTTGCTACATCTACATAAGGTATGATCATGTTTGCAAAAACATAATAAATCAAAGTATTTTAGCCCTCTCTCCTAAACCAATCCAGAAGTAGATTGATTAGAAAAATTCTGATAACTCATTGATTCATCTGGTATCTAAAAAAGGGATTCGTTTATCAAGGTTACTAGATCGAAAATTTATGACGTTCAGAACTCTATAGATCCAATGTCACATTCCGTAAAGATTTATGATACATGTATAGGATGTACTCAATGTGTCCGAGCCTGCCCTACCGATGTATTAGAAATGATACCGTGGGACGGATGTAAGGCTAAACAAATTGCTTCCGCTCCAAGAACAGAGGACTGTGTTGGTTGTAAGAGATGTGAATCCGCTTGTCCAACAGATTTCTTGAGTGTCCGAGTTTATTTATGGCATGAAACAACTCGCAGTATGGGTCTAGCTTATTGATATGTTCCAGAAAACTCTACCGGAATCCATTTCATTTTTTTACTGAAAACCCGTGCTTAAAATATTTTGATTTTCGAGCACGGGTTTTGTGGGCCAAGTGTATCTTGTCTTTACCACGAATTTTTTTCCTTGGTTAACAATAATTGTCGTTTTTCCAATATTTGCGGGTTCCATCGTTTTCTTTCTTCCCCATAAAGGAAATAGGGTAATTAGATGGTATACACTTTGTATATGTATTTTAGAACTCCTTATAACGACTTATGCATTTTGTTTTCATTTCCAGGTGGACGATCCATTAATCCAACTAGAGGAGACTTATAAATGGATCAATTTTTTTGATTGCCATTGGAGATTGGGAATAGATGGACTTTCTGTAGGCCCTATTTTATTGACAGGATTTATAACTACTTTAGCTACTTTAGCGGCCTGGCCAGTTACTCGCGATTCTCAATTATTTCATTTCCTCATGTTAGCAATGTACAGTGGTCAAATAGGATCATTTGCTTCTCGGGACCTTTTCCTTTTTTTCATCATGTGGGAATTAGAATTAATTCCCGTTTATCTACTTCTATCCATGTGGGGGGGGAAGAAACGTCTATACTCAGCTACAAAATTTATTTTGTATACGGCAGGGGGTTCCATTTTTCTATTAATGGGAGTTTTGGGTCTTACTTTATATGGTTCGAATGAACCAACATTCAATTTTGAAACATCAGTAAATCAGTCATACCCCGCGGCTTTAGAAATAATATTCTATATTGGATTTTTTATTGCTTTTGCTGTCAAATCACCTATTTTACCCCTACATACATGGTTACCCGATACCCACGGAGAAGCACATTACAGTACTTGTATGCTTCTAGCCGGAATCTTATTAAAAATGGGAGCATATGGATTGATTCGAATCAATATGGAATTATTTCCTCACGTCCATTCTATATTTTCTCCCTATTTGGTGATAGTAGGCACAATACAAATGATCTATGCAGCTTTAACATCTCTTGGACAACGAAATTTAAAAAGACGAATAGCCTATTCCTCTGTATCTCATATGGGTTTTATAATTATAGGAATTGGTTCTATGACCGATACGGGACTTAATGGAGCTCTATTACAAATAATTTCTCATGGATTTATTGGTGCTGCACTTTTTTTCTTGGCGGGAACGACTTATGATAGAATACGGCTTGTTTATCTTGACGAAATGGGGGGAATAGCTATTCAAATGCCAAAAATATTCACGATGTTCAGTAGCTTTTCAATGGCTTCCCTTGCATTACCAGGTATGAGCGGTTTTGTTGCCGAATTACTAGTCTTTTTTGGAATAATTAGCGCCAAAAAATATCTTTTCATGTCCAAAATACTCATTTCTTTTGTAATGGCAATTGGAATTATATTAACTCCTATTTATTCATTATCTATGTCACGTCAGATGTTCTATGGATACAAGCTATTTAATGCCCCCAACTCTTCTTTTTTGGATTCTGGACCGCGAGAGTTATTTCTTTCTATCTCCATTTTGTTACCCGTCATAGGTATTGGTATGTACCCCGATTTCGTTCTTTCACTATCAGTTGAAAAGGTCGAAGTTATTCTATCTCATTTTTTTTATCGACAAGTCTTATAAATAAAACCAAAATCCTAAAAAAAGTTTAAAAAAAACGTTCGTTGTAAATGTAAAAAGGAAGGTTTTTTCTTCTCTTCAGTTAAGTAAAAACAATCAATTTGAACCACCCGCGTACCGTTTGAATCAATACAATATTTGATTCAAACGGTACGTGTGCTCGTTCACACAAAGTTTTAATCTTTATTCTATCTTTATTTATTATATTATTCTAGTATTTTATATTTTTGATTTATTATATGCTGCACTCTCTTGGATTTGTAAGAACGTTTTTTGAATTCAACTAGATGTTGATGGAAATGAACCATAACTATGTAGACCTATTCCTACTAGATTGACTCCAAAATAGCATATCCAAATTATAAGAAAGCCTATAGATGCCACAATAGATGCCACAATTGCGGAATTTACACTCTGCAAATTTATATTTGTTCGAGTATGTAAAAAAATTGCGAATACAATCCAAGTAATAAAAGCCCAAGTTTCTTTTGGGTCCCAACTCCAATAAGATCCCCACGCTTCGTTAGCCCACACTGCTCCCGAAAGTATTCCTATGGTTAAAAAGAGAAATCCTAGACTAATAACCCGATAACTCCAAAAATCCAATTGTTGAATGAATTGGGTCCTATAATAATTCTTAGCAGAAAAAAAAGAAGTCTTTTGAAAAAGATTTTCCCCAAATAAAAACGACTCATTTAAAAAATCGTTGCCCCTCGAAAAAAGTTTTCCGTTTTTTCGAAATGTAATGACCAGAAGTGCTACTGATAATAATGATCCGCATAAAAGGGCTGCATAGCCCAATATCATCATACTTACGTGCATTATTAACCACTCGGATTTAAGAGCGGGTACTAATATTGAAGATTGATGTATTTCTGTTAAAAGACCTGAAGTAGCAAAACCTTGGGTAAAAATAGCGCTTGGGCTGATTATTTTGCTTAAAAATTTTGTATTTTTTGTGAAATACGGAATGATATGAATCAGAGCGAAACTCCATGAAAGGAAAATGAATGATTCATATAAATCACTTAGTGGGAAATGTTCCGAAGAAATCCAATGAGTAGCTAATAATCCTGTTATACAGAAAAAAGTTACTAACATGCCCTTTTCTGATGAATCATATAGTTTTCTGATTTCGTCGACTAAAAATATTATCAAATGAATTGTAATTAAAATTGAAATGATCGAAAGGCAAATATGAGTTAATATATGCTCTAAGGTTGAAAATATCATAAAAAAAAGCTTAAACAACGAAGAGTCTAGCCCCCAATTACCTAAGAAAAAATTGAAAAAGGAAATCGGGAATTGAATTCCTTATAAGATTATAAGATCTATTTTCTTTTTTTAGAAGACGGTATGCCGCCACTCGGACTCGAACCGAGATGCGCTAGCACTGCTTCCTAAGAGCAGCGTGTCTACCAATTTCACCATAGCGGCATGTCTTGAACCCACAATAGTCTAATTCATTCATAATAGTCTAATTCATTATAGGCTATGAATAAGCAAACGTCAAGATTCGAAATGGAAATTCAGTACAGTATGGTATGGTTCAATTTTATACATAAAAATTTGTTCAAATATGAATTTGAAAGTTCATTATTTGAGTTTAGAGTCTTTGTTTTATTTCACTTATACTTATGTACTTATGGTTTTCGTGTATTTTTGGCTCGCTTGGAATTAAACTCCGGTAACTAGATAGTTTGATTCGTAACTAGGGGGTCGAATTTAAAACAAAAATTTTGGTTTTCATTTTTTTGTCTTGATTTCAGAAATCAAAACAAAAAAATGAATTTTAGCAATACCTATATACCTATTTTAAAGCACTCATAATTAACCGATTATGCAGATATAACATACTCATTTTATTATTTTATACTGAATTTGAGAAATTGGGGCTTTTGTCGATATTTATTACATGACAAGATAGTCTTGGAGATCCGTATAAGAATTCATCAAAAAGAAAAAGTTAGAAAGTTACCCAAAATAAAAAAGGGTTTCCATTTTCAAAAGTAATTCATAAGTTTGATTCGTTAACTAAAACGAAAGATCTTCATATCCGCCTTATTGTATTACTTTACTTTATTTTTTATATTACTCTATAAAAGTGTTACTTGTCATAAACAAATAGGTTGATGGGGAAAATAAGACTCGCCACCCTCGAAATGATGTTTGGGAACCCTCATGAGTAAATCTAGGATTTCGTATTCTCCTATCATTCGTATTCTAGTATCATAAGAGCTAAGAGCAAGGCGTTCGATTCCCCAGTTCTAGATTAACTATAAATAAAAAGAATAAATCGTATAAATCAATAGAAAGCCGAAGTGATGAAATTTGATTATAAAAAAAAAGAAAGTCGACTCAGATTATTCCAACGTTTTTTTATTTGTTTGTGATACAAAAAAACTTTTCAAATTCCCGGTCGAAAGGGATTTTCCTAACGAAAAAGCTTTTAATGCTGTCCAAAAGCTCTTTCTTTTCCAAGTATTTTTACGAATACGCTTTTTTGATTTCGAAATACGTTTTTTTGGAACTGCCATTTAAAAATGAAGAAATTACTTAGTTTTAGGTTATAACTGGATGTGAAAGACATCTATTGCTCAAAATGAATCGTTTTTACTATTTACTATCTAGCTTTTTTTTATTCTATCTTTTTTTATTATTGTCATAATATTCTCAAAATTCCAGAGAGTATTCGTAAAAACGATTCGTTTGTTTTGATTGCTATCTCTATTTCGCATTATTCATAAAATAAAATCTATAGAATTCGCTGTGCTGTAGAAATCATCAAATTAGTTGAACTTCATCTTATAATTCTAATGAAAAAGAAACTAAAACGCCCTTTTTTCTGTCTATTTTCATGGTTCTACGTGCAATTGAAGGAAACCCTACTCTTGCTTAATGAAATTGAAAGCTGTAATCCTTTTCCCTCGGATAAAAAGAAAAGAGACCCAATTTTCCTTTGAAAAAGAAAAGGAAACTGCTAATGAATCTATTTCAGATTATTTGACCAATTGTAACTTCTTGATTTGAATAAGAAAGTTTTTAACTCACAATAATTAACAATAGAAAATTCTATAAAGTTTCTTTTAGTTGTCAGTTTGGTTTAAGTTAGTACATATTTTTTTCTTTTTTATTGACTCTTTTCAAAAGAGATAAAATAAAATCGGGTGAATCGGAAATAATTAATTAAGACTCAAACTGTTTATGGAACAAACATATCAATATGCGTGGATCATACCTTTTGTTCCCCTTCTAGTTCCTATGTTAATAGGAGCAGGACTTCTTCTTTTTCCCACGGTAACAAAAAATCTTCGTCGTATGTGGTCTTTTCAAAGTGTTTTATTGTTAAGTATAGTCATGGGATTTTCAATCTATCTATCTATTCAGCAAATAAATAGGGGTTCTATCTATCAATATGTATGGTCTTGGATAATAAATAATGATTTTTCTTTTGAATTCGGTTACTTGATCGACCCACTTACTTCTATTATGTCAATATTAATCACTACTGTTGGAATTATGGTTCTTATTTATAGTGATAATTATATGGCTCATGATCAAGGATATTTGAGATTTTTTGCTTATATGAGTTTTTTCAGTGCTGCCATGTTGGGATTAGTTACTAGTTCTAATTTTATACAAATTTATATTTTTTGGGAATTGGTTGGACTATGTTCCTATCTATTAATAGGGTTTTGGTTTACACGACCCGGTGCGGCAAATGCTTGCGAAAAAGCGTTTGTAACTAATCGTGTAGGGGATTTTGGTTTATTATTAGGAATTTTAGGCTTTTACTGGATAACAGGCAGTTTTGAATTTCGGGAGTTATTCCAAATATTGAATAATTTGATTTCGAGCAAAGAGGTCAATTTTTTATTTGTTACTTTATGTGCTGCGCTGTTATTTGTCGGTGCAATTGCGAAATCCGCGCAATTCCCCCTTCATGTCTGGTTACCCGATGCCATGGAGGGCCCTACTCCGATTTCGGCTCTTATACATGCTGCTACCTTAGTAGCAGCGGGAATTTTTCTTGTAGCTAGGCTTCTTCCTCTTTTCTTAGTTATACCTTATATAATGTATTTCATCTCCTTGATAGGAATCATAACAGTTTTATTAGGAGCTACTTTAGCTCTTGCTCAGCAAGACATTAAAAGAGGTTTAGCTTATTCCACAATGTCTCAATTGGGTTATATGATGCTAGCTCTAGGTATGGGGTCTTACCGAAGTGCTTTATTTCATTTGATTACTCATGCTTATTCCAAGGCATTATTATTCTTAGCAGCTGGATCCGTTATTCATTCAATGGAGACTATTATTGGTTATTCTCCCGACAAAAGTCAGAATATGGTTATTATGGGCGGTTTAACAAAACACGTACCGATAACCAAGGGTGCTTTTTTATTAGGTACACTTTCACTTTGTGGTATTCCGCCCCTTGCTTGTTTTTGGTCAAAAGATGAAATTCTTAATGATAGCTGGCTTTATTCGCCGATTTTCGCCCTAATAGCTTGGGGGACTGTGGGATTAACCGCATTTTATATGTTTCGGATTTATTTAATGACTTTTGAAGGACATTTAAACGTTGGTTTTCAAAATTATAGTGGAAAAAAAAAGAACCCTCCTGATTCAATATCTCTATGGGGAAAAAAGGGTTCAAAGCCAATTAACAAAAATTTTCGCTTTTTAACAATTGATGAGAAAGGGGAGAATCAAACCAAATTTTCTTATACTTCTGATCCTTTTGAATCAGAAAATACTATGTTATTTCCACAAATTATATTGTGTTTTGTAACTTTTGTAATTGGATTTTTAGGAATTCCGAAGGAGCTTGGTTTCAATCTCGATATCTTAACCCAATGGTTACATCCTGCTATTTATCTTTTGCATGACAATAATTCAACAGATTTAGCCGAATTTTTAAAACATACGGTAATTTCCGTGGGGATTGCTTATTGCGGAATATTTATAGCATTTTTATTATATAAACCCACCTATGCGTCTTTCAATAGTTTTTTATTAATAAATTCGTTTCATCAAAAAAGCCTTAAGAGAGTTATTCGCGACAAAATAGTCTTTGTGCTATATGACTGGGCCTATAATCGTGCTTATATAGATACTTTTTATAATAATTTTTTTGTTTGCCAAGTACGAAGGTTTTCTCAAATTATTCGTTATTTTGATTTAAAAATAATTGACCAAATTTTTAATTGTTTTGCTTTTTTTAGTTTTATTGCTAGCGAAGGTATCAAATATTTAGGATATGCGAGAATTCCTTTTTATTTGTTTTTTTATTTCTTTTTTGTATCAATCTTTATTTTTATGTTTTACAAAAATTAAGAAAAATAAAATCTACTTGGTTTAAAAAAAAACTTACCCAAATTAAGTAAAATGACTTAAATTGGGTAAGAGTTTTCTATTGACTATACGGACTGTACTATAATTAAAGGATGAATTTGTTTAATTTGTTTAATTAATAGCACGAGAAGGTTCTCCTCCCCAAAGAGGAGAAAGTTCTAATTCCAAAATAGTAGAATGTTCGAATCGCAAAATAAGAGGACTTTCTTCTTCCAAATTACGATCGAAATATATCCAAGCTTTACTATAAAATCTTATGAGATTCTAAATCTCTTTTATTGAAACAATCATTGCGCTCGATCAGTACAAACTGAGCTTCTCTCAGTGCATTCGCAGTTCGGATTAAAGAATGTCCTTCGTTTTTCAAAGAACCTTTAGGAGCTTGTATAGTAGCTTGTGTTGGTTCCGGGGTAGCTGTATTTTCTAAAAAATAATCTATTAATTCTTTTTAATTTACCTTTTCTGCCTGAAGTGCGGATTCTCTTTCCAATAGATCAGCTTTTTGCCTTTCTAGTTCAGAGCTTTCTTTTATAAAAGATACTTTTATTTTTCCAATCTCAGAAATTTTGCGTAAAAAATCGGCTTTGTCATTTTTTTCTTTTTCCTTTATTGCACGCATTTCACTTTTTAGTACTTCGATTTTGCTTTTTGAATACCAGTTATTCGAATTCGAGTGGAATTCTTTGTCGGAATGCCCCCCTGTTCCCTGTTTTTTTTCTCTATCTATTTTTTTTTTCAGATGATTTGCAAGTTTTCGTTGCTGTTCTATTTCTTGTTCTATTTCTTCCATTTCTTGTTCTATTTCTTCGTCTATTTTGTCATTTTCCTCTTCTTCATCTGTACCTTGCAACTTTAACGCGCGCTTTTCTATTTGTGAACGGTCGCTCATTTTAGGAAAATGAATGGGTGAGGGTATTCTGCCAAAAGAGTGTAGACTCATCATAAAAAAGAGAATCACAAAGAAAAAATGAAAATAGTCAGATCGAATGATCGATCTAATAGAACGATTTTTACCTATGTGTTTTCCTGCCAATTCAATACGTATGTGTTTTCCTGCCAATTCAAATAATTCGCATACTAAAATTTGGCCAATGAACCAGGCAAAAAAAGAACTTGTTACGAATAACATCTTGTTGTTGGATCGAAACGTGTAAATGCTGACTAATCTCCTTGCCGCTGAACTTGGTAAAATGCAAGTGTTAAGCAACTGCTGTAAAATGAGATGATTTATAAATATACAGCTGAGATTAGACATGGAATTTTGGTTAGCAAAAACGCGTTTCTGACTTTTCCAGAAGATCTGGAAAAAAATATAGAAAAACCCGAGTGCAGTTATTGTACGAGGTCTAGTCAAAGCAATATGGAAAGGTTTATAATATATTGATATGAATAGTAAGATCTGCCCCATAATCAATCCAGTTTTTGCTACTATTCTCTTCTTGGTT